GCTAACGTAGCTTAATTAAAGCATGACACTGAAGATGTTAAGATGGGCCCTAGAAAGCCCCGCAAGCATAAAAGCTTAGTCCTGACTTTGCTATCAACTCTAGCTATATTTATACATGCAAGTATCCGCACCCCTGTGAGAATGCCCTAACAGTTCCCTATTGGGGAACAAGGAGCTGGTATCAGGCTCGACCACCCCGCAGCCCACGACGCCTTGCTTTGCCACACCCTCAAGGGAACTCAGCAGTAATAGACATTAAGCCATAAGTGAAAACTTGACTTAGTTAAAGCTAGTAAGGACCGGTAAAACTCGTGCCAGCCACCGCGGTTATACGAGAGGTCCAAGCTGATAACCAACGGCGTAAAGAGTGGTTAGAAGAAGATCTCTACTAAAGCCGAACGCCCTCAAAGCTGTTATACGCATCCGAGGGTGAGAAGCCCGCCCACGAAAGTGGCTTTACAAGCTTGAACCCACGAAAGCTAAGACACAAACTGGGATTAGATACCCCACTATGCTTAGTCTTAAACATTGACAACAACACACACCTGTTGTCCGCCTGGGGACTACGAGCGTTAGCTTGAAACCCAAAGGACTTGGCGGTGCTTTAGACCCACCTAGAGGAGCCTGTTCTAGAACCGATACCCCCCGTTCAACCTCACCCTTCTTTGTTTCCCCCGCCTATATACCGCCGTTGTCAGCTTACCCTGTGAAGGATGTATAGTAAGCAAAATTGGTACCGCCCAAAACGACAGGTCGAGGTGTAGCGTATGGAAGGGGAAGAAATGGGCTACATTCTCTAACTTCAGAGAAAACAAATGATGGACTGAAATACACATCTGAAGGAGGATTTAGCAGTAAACAGGAAATAGAGTGTCCTGCTGAAATCGGCCCTGAAGCGCGCACACACCGCCCGTCACTCTCCCCCAACTAACCCTACTTAGTTAAATCACGCCACGCTCTAGTGTTGCTGGGGAGGCAAGTCGTAACATGGTAAGTGTACCGGAAGGTGCACTTGGGAAAAACAGGACATAGCTAAGATAGAAAAGCATCTCCCTTACACTGAGTAGTCATCCGTGCAAATCGGATTGCCCTGACGCCCATCAGCTAGCCACCCCCACTAAAAACAACAAACCCCTATCAATACCCCCTAAAATACTCAATACCACAAAACAAATTATTTTTCCCCCCAAGTAAGGACGACAGAAAAGGAACTACCGCGCTATAGAGAAAGTACCGCAAGGGAACGCTGAAAAAGAAATGAAATAACCCAGTAAAGCCTAAAAAAGCAGAGATTTAACCTCGTACCTTTTGCATCATGATTTAGCTAGAAAATCTCAAGCAAAGAGCACTTTAGTTTGACCCCCCGAAACTATGTGAGCTACTCCAAGACAGCCTAGCAATTAGGGCGAACCCGTCTCTGTGGCAAAAGAGTGGGAAGAGCTTTGAGTAGAGGTGACAGACCTACCGAACTTAGTTATAGCTGGTTGCCTGAGAAATGAATAGAAGTTCAGCCTCCTGGATTTCTCCCGTCGACCTCATTTATACCCCATCAACGAACAAGAGAAGCCAAGAGAGTTAGTCAAAGGGGGTACAGCCCCTTTGACACAAGACACAACTTTCCCAGGAGGGAAAAGATCATACTTACGACAACAAGGTAGAATGTTTTGGTAGGCCTAAAAGCAGCCACCCCCATAGAATACGTCAAAGCTCAGACATATCTACCACCCCCAATCCTGACAATTTCATCTTAACCCCCTAATATTACCAGGCCGCCCCATGCATCCATGGGAGTGACCATGCTAATATGAGTAATAAGAGGACAATCAGCCCCTCTCCTCGCACAAGTGTACCTCGGAACGAACCCCCACCGAACCTTAACGACCCCAAACAAAGAGGGCCCTGAACAGCAGACCTACTTACTAGAAAAACACTCACTCATTTCAATCGTTAAACCTACACTGGCGTGCCTTCAAGGAAAGACTAAAAGAAAAGGAAGGAACTCGGCAAACACATAAAGCCTCGCCTGTTTACCAAAAACATCGCCTCTTGCAAATTAATGAATAAGAGGTCCTGCCTGCCCAGTGACCATGTAGTTCAACGGCCGCGGTATTTTGACCGTGCAAAGGTAGCACAATCACTTGTCTTTTAAATAAAGACCTGTATGAATGGCAACACGAGGGCTTGACTGTCTCCCTTTTCAGGTCAATGAAATTGATCTTCCCGTGCAGAAGCGGGAATCCCCCCATAAGACGAAAAGACCCTATGAAGCTTTAGACACCAAGGCAGGCCACGTAAAAGCTCCCTCAAAAAGGACCAAAACTAAGTGAATCCTGGTCCCGATGTCTTTGGTTGGGGCGACCACGGGGAAGAACAAAACCCCCGCGTGGAATGGAAGCACCTCTATTTTTTTTACTTCTACAAATAAGAGCCACCACTCTAATGAACAGAACTTCTGACCAATAATGATCCGGCAACGCCGATCAACGAACCGAGTTACCCTAGGGATAACAGCGCAATCCCCTTTTAGAGCCCATATCGACAAGGGGGTTTACGACCTCGATGTTGGATCAGGACATCCTAATGGTGCAGCCGCTATTAAGGGTTCGTTTGTTCAACGATTAAAGTCCTACGTGATCTGAGTTCAGACCGGAGTAATCCAGGTCAGTTTCTATCTATGACATGATCTTCCCTAGTACGAAAGGACCGAGAAGAAAGGGCCCATACTTCAAGCACGCCCCACCCCCATCTAATGCAACCAACTAAAATAGACAAGAGGGCATATATACATGCCCCCGAAAAGAGCACGTTAAGGTGGCAGAACTAGGACATTGCAAAAGATCTAAGCCCTTTGAACAGAGGTTCAAATCCTCTCCTTGACTATGATTCACACTCTTATAACACATATCATTAACCCTCTAGCCTTCATCGTCCCCGTCCTCCTAGCCGTTGCTTTCCTCACCCTAATTGAACGCAAAGTCCTAGGCTACATACAGCTACGAAAAGGCCCTAACATTGTTGGGCCCTACGGTCTCCTTCAACCTATCGCCGATGGTATCAAGCTCTTCATCAAAGAACCTGTCCGCCCCTCCACTTCCTCCCCAGTCCTATTTATTGTCACCCCGATGCTAGCTCTCACATTAGCCCTCACACTCTGAGCCCCTATACCCTTGCCCTATCCCGTTATTGACCTCAACCTCGGCATTCTATTTATTCTGGCACTATCCAGCCTCGCTGTCTACTCAATTCTAGGATCAGGCTGAGCATCCAACTCAAAATATGCTCTTATCGGGGCCCTCCGGGCCGTTGCCCAAACCATTTCATATGAAGTCAGCCTAGGACTAATCCTGCTAAGCGCCATTATCTTTACAGGGGGCTTCACCCTCCAAACCTTTAATGTCGCCCAAGAAAGCATTTGGCTAATCTTCCCGGCATGGCCCCTAGCTGCAATATGATACATCTCTACACTAGCAGAAACCAACCGAGCCCCCTTTGACCTTACCGAGGGTGAATCTGAACTAGTCTCAGGCTTCAACGTAGAATACGCCGGAGGCCCATTTGCCCTATTCTTCCTTGCAGAGTACGCCAACATCCTTCTCATAAATACCCTCTCCGCCACCCTCTTCCTTGGGGCCTCCCACAACCCCACAGCCCCGGAACTCACAGCCGTTAACCTAATGACCAAAGCGGCCCTACTCTCCATTCTTTTCTTATGAGTCCGGGCCTCCTACCCCCGATTCCGATACGACCAACTCATGCACTTAATCTGAAAAAACTTCCTCCCACTAACCCTAGCCCTAGTTATCTGACACCTGGCGCTTCCCATCTCATTTGTAGGCCTCCCGCCCCAACTATAACCCCGGAGCTGTGCCTGAAATAAAGGGTCACTTTGATAGGGTGAATCATGAGGGTTAAATCCCCTCCAACTCCTTAAGAAGAAGGGACTCGAACCCTACCCGAAGAGATCAAAACTCTCAGTGCTTCCACTACACCACTTCCTAGCAAAGTCAGCTAAATAAGCTTTTGGGCCCATACCCCAAAGATGTAGGTTTAACCCCTTCCTTTGCTAATGAACCCGCACATCTTAGCCACTCTATTACTCGGCCTAGGTTTAGGAACTACAATCACATTTGCAAGCTCCCACTGATTTCTCGCCTGAATGGGACTTGAAATTAATACCCTCGCCATCATGCCACTAATAGCCCAATCTCACCACCCTCGGGCAGTTGAAGCAACCTTGAAATACTTCCTCGCACAAGCAACTGCAGCCTCCACCCTCCTTTTCGCAACCACAACCAATGCCTGACTGACCGGACAGTGAGACATTAACCACATAACACATCCCCTTCCCGTCACCCTGTTTACGATTGCCCTCGCCCTAAAAATCGGACTAGCACCTCTCCACATTTGACTTCCCGAAGTCCTTCAAGGCCTCGACCTTGGTACCGGGCTCATCCTCTCCACCTGACAAAAACTTGCCCCCTTCGCCCTCCTCCTGCAAATCTACCCAGCCAACTCAATTCTTCTTGTTATTCTAGGCCTCGCATCCACCCTTATTGGGGGCTGAGGAGGACTTAATCAAACCCAACTCCGGAAAATCCTCGCCTACTCTTCTATTGCCCACCTTGGCTGAATAATCCTAGTTCTACAATTTTCCCCCGCCCTCACTCTTCTCACTCTTTCCATGTACCTCACTATAACCTTCTCAGTGTTCCTCGTATTTAAACTGAGCAACGCAACTAACATTAATGCCTTAGCCACCTCCTGAACTAAAGCCCCCGCACTAACCGCACTTACCCCCCTTATCCTCCTTTCCCTAGGAGGCCTCCCCCCACTTTCCGGCTTTATGCCAAAATGACTGATTCTCCAAGAACTAACTAAACAAGACCTAGCCTTAACCGCCACCCTAGCCGCACTTACAGCCCTCCTCAGTCTATACTTCTACCTACGCCTATCATATGCTATGGCTCTAACAATATTCCCCAACAACCTCTCAGGTACAACACCCTGACGCATGCAATCAGCCCAAATCACACTCCCCCTGGCCCTCTCAATCATGGCCACCCTCGCACTCCTCCCACTCACCCCGACTATCATGACGCTGCTAACCTCTTAAGAGACTTAGGATAGAACAAGACCAAGAGCCTTCAAAGCCCTCAGCGGGAGTGAAAATCTCCCAGTCCCTGTTAAGACTTGCAGGTCACTATCCCACATCTTCTGTATGCAAAACAAACACTTTAATTAAGCTAAAGCCTTATCTAGACAGGCAGGCCTCGATCCTACAAACTCTTAGTTAACAGCTAAGCGCTCAAACCAGCGAGCATCCATCTACCTTTCCCCCGCCCGATCGGAGACCAAAGGCGGGGGAAAGCCCCGGCAGGGATTAGCCTGCTTCTTTAGATTTGCAATCTAATATGTAATACACCTCAGGGCTTGGTAAGAAGAGGAATCTAACCTCTGTCCATGGGGCTACAATCCACCGCTTAAAACTCAGCCATCCTACCTGCTACCTATGGCAATCATCCGTTGATTCTTCTCCACCAACCATAAAGATATCGGCACCCTCTACCTAGTTTTCGGTGCATGCGCCGGAATGGTAGGCACCGCCCTAAGCCTCCTAATCCGAGCTGAGCTGAGCCAGCCCGGCTCACTCGTCGGAAACGACCAGGTCTATAACGTAATTGTCACAGCCCATGCTTTCGTTATAATTTTCTTTATAGTAATGCCCGTTATAATTGGGGGCTTTGGAAACTGACTCGTCCCCCTAATGATTGGAGCGCCCGACATGGCATTCCCTCGAATGAACAACATGAGCTTCTGACTTCTCCCCCCCTCTTTCCTCTTGCTCCTCACCTCCTCTGGAGTTGAGGCGGGAGCCGGAACAGGCTGAACCGTCTACCCCCCTCTTGCTAGCAACCTGGCGCACTCAGGCGCCTCTGTCGACCTAGCCATCTTTTCTCTACACCTTGCGGGTGTCTCCTCAATTCTAGGGGCCATTAATTTCATCACAACAATTGCCAACATGAAACCACCTGCGGTTTCTCCGTACCAGCTTCCACTATTCGTCTGGTCCGTGTTAATTACGGCTATCCTCCTGCTATTAGCACTTCCCGTCTTAGCTGCCGGCATTACGATGCTTCTCACAGACCGCAACCTTAACACGTCCTTCTTCGATCCAGCAGGAGGGGGAGACCCAATCCTCTACCAACACCTGTTCTGATTCTTTGGCCACCCTGAGGTTTACATTCTTATCCTTCCCGGGTTTGGTATGGTCTCACACGTTGTTACCTACTATGCCGGCAAAAAAGAGCCTTTCGGCTACATAGGAATGGTGTGGGCCATGATGGCCATCGGCCTTCTAGGCTTTATCGTATGAGCACACCACATGTTCACAGTCGGCATGGACGTAGACACACGAGCCTACTTCACATCCGCTACAATAATCATTGCCATCCCAACCGGTGTAAAAGTCTTTAGCTGACTCGCAACCCTCCACGGAGGCGCCCTAAAGTGAGAAGCCCCCTTTCTATGAGCCCTTGGGTTTATTTTCCTCTTTACAGTGGGCGGGCTGACAGGGATCGTTCTTGCCAACTCCTCCCTAGATATTGTCCTACACGACACATACTACGTAGTTGCCCACTTCCACTACGTTCTCTCAATAGGCGCAGTATTTGCCATTATGGCTGGCCTTGTACATTGATTTCCCCTATTCTCCGGATATACCCTTCATAGCATGTGAACAAAGATTCACTTTGCCATTATGTTTACTGGTGTAAACCTCACTTTCTTCCCTCAGCACTTCCTCGGGCTTGCCGGAATGCCCCGCCGATATTCAGACTACCCAGACGCGTACGCCTTATGAAATACAGTCTCTTCCCTAGGCTCCCTAATCTCCCTTGTGGCAGTCATTCTCTTCCTGTTTATCCTGTGAGAGGCCTTTTCCGCCAAACGAGAAATCCAAGAAGTGCAATTCGTAACCACAAACGTGGAGTGACTTCACGGCACCCCTCCCCCTTATCACACCTTCGAAGAACCCCCCTTTGTGCAAATCCATTGAATTCGCGCGAGAAAGGGAGGAATTGAACCCCCGTTGATTGGTTTCAAGCCAACCACATCATCCCCTCTGTCACTTTCTTCATAAGACACTAGTAAAGAACTTACACTGCCCTGTCAAGGCAGAGTCGTGGGTTAAACCCCCGCGTGACTTTTCATATGGCCCATCCTGCTCAGCTCGGCTTCCAAGATGCAACTTCGCCTCTCATAGAGGAACTGCTTCGCTTTCACGATCACGCCCTGATGGTCGTTCTCCTAATTAGTGTGATGGTACTTTACATTATTGGATGCCTAATCTCTACCAGTATGTCCGACAAACTCATTCTTGACTCACAAGAAATCGAAATTATCTGAACTGTACTCCCCGCGATCACACTAATTCTAGTCGCCCTCCCATCCCTTCGCATTCTCTACCTAATAGACGAAATCAATGACCCCCACCTGACAATTAAAGCCATGGGCCACCAGTGATACTGATCCTACGAGTACACCGACTATGAAGACCTTACCTTTGACTCATACATGCTCCCCATACAAGACCTCGTCCCCGGCCAATTCCGCCTTCTAGAAGCCGACCACCGAATGGTTATCCCCATTAACTCCCCCCTCCGAGTACTTATTTCCGCCGAAGATGTTCTTCACTCATGGGCAGTCCCAACACTGGGCATCAAAATAGACGCAGTTCCTGGCCGACTAAATCAAACAGCTTTCATCACAAACCGTCCCGGAATCTACTATGGGCAATGCTCTGAAATCTGTGGAGCAAACCACAGTTTCATGCCTATCGTCATCGAAGCAGTCCCCCTAGGCCACTTCGAAACCTGAACCGCCCTGATAGTTGAAGAAGCTTCGCTAAGAAGCTAATTAGGGCCCAGCGTTAGCCTTTTAAGCTAAAGAATGGTGGCTCCCGACCACCCTCAGCGACATGCCCCAACTAAACCCATCCCCCTGGCTTGCCATTCTAGTCTTCTCCTGACTAACGTTTCTAACCCTCGTTCCTCCCAAAATTATAGCGCACATCTTCCCAAATGAGCCCTCCCCACAAAGCACAGAAATATTTAAAACAGGCATCTGAAACTGACCATGACTATAAGCCTCTTCGATCAATTTATATCCCCCATCTACCTAGGAATTCCCCTGCTAGCCCTAGCCCTTACCCTCCCTTGAATCCTCTTCCCCTCCCCCTCCCTTTCCTCCCGATGGGCCAACAACCGCCTAATGACCCTTCAAAGTTGATTTATTAACCGATTTACCCAACAAATCCTGACACCCCTAAGCCTAGGCGGACACAAATGAGCCTTAATCCTGACTTCTCTTATGGTCTTCCTTATCACCCTAAACATACTAGGCCTCCTCCCCTACACCTTCACCCCCACTACACAACTATCCCTCAACTTAGGTCTTGCATTTCCACTTTGACTAGCTACAGTTTTAATCGGGCTGCGAAACCAGCCAACAGCGGCCCTAGGCCACCTTCTTCCAGAAGGCACGCCCACCCCTCTCATCCCAGTCCTCATTATCATCGAAACAATTAGCCTGTTTATTCGCCCCCTGGCCCTAGGCGTTCGTTTAACCGCCAACCTCACGGCCGGTCATCTCTTGATACAACTTACATCCTCCGCCGCCTTTGCTCTCCTGTCTATTATGCCCGCAGTAGCAATCCTCACAACTATTCTCCTATTCTTGCTAACCATTTTAGAAGTCGCCGTAGCTATGATTCAAGCCTACGTTTTCGTCCTACTCCTAAGCCTCTACCTGCAAGAAAACGTCTAATGGCCCACCAAGCACACGCATATCACATAGTAGACCCCAGCCCCTGGCCCCTGACAGGTGCTATCGCCGCCTTACTCCTAACATCAGGCCTTGCAATCTGATTCCACTTCCATTCCACAATTCTAATTACCCTAGGCCTCATCGGCCTCTTCTTAACAATGTACCAATGATGACGAGACATCATTCGAGAAAGCACATTCCAAGGACACCACACCCCTCCTGTCCAAAAGGGCCTTCGATTCGGCATAATCCTGTTCATTACGTCAGAAGTTTTCTTCTTCCTAGGCTTTTTCTGAGCTTTTTACCACTCAAGCCTCTCCCCCACCCCCGAGCTAGGAGGCTGCTGACCCCCCACAGGCATCCTCACCCTAGACCCATTTGAAGTACCCCTCCTTAACACCGCAGTTCTCCTGGCCTCCGGAGTGACAGTCACCTGGGCCCACCACAGTATTATAGAAGGTGAACGTAAGCAAGCTGTCCACGCCCTAGCACTTACCATCCTCCTTGGATTCTACTTTACCCTCCTCCAAGCTATAGAATACTACGAAGCCCCCTTCACCATCGCAGACGGCGTCTATGGCTCCACCTTCTTTGTAGCCACAGGCTTCCACGGGCTCCACGTTATTATTGGCTCTACCTTCTTGGCTGTTTGCCTACTTCGCCAAGTCCAATACCACTTTACATCTGAACATCACTTTGGATTTGAAGCCGCTGCCTGATATTGGCACTTTGTAGACGTCGTTTGATTATTCCTCTACATCTCCATCTACTGATGAGGCTCATAATCTTTCTAGTACTAAGTTAGTATTAGTGACTTCCAATCACCAGGTCTTGGTTAAAATCCAAGGAAAGATAATGAATTTAATCACAATCATCACCATCACCACCATACTCTCAGCCGTCCTAGCCATCGTGTCATTTTGACTTCCTCAAATAAACCCCGACCACGAGAAACTCTCCCCCTACGAATGTGGCTTCGACCCCCTCGGCACCGCTCGACTGCCTTTCTCCCTGCGATTCTTCCTCATTGCTATTCTGTTTCTGCTCTTCGACCTGGAAATTGCCCTTCTTCTGCCCCTCCCATGGGGGGACCAACTAACTTCCCCTCTTTTAACTTTCCTCTGAGCCACTGCCGTTCTAGCCCTCCTCACCCTGGGCCTAATTTATGAATGGCTCCAAGGGGGCCTAGAGTGGGCTGAATAGGTGATTAGTTTAAGAAAAACATTTGACTTCGGCTCAAAAGCTCGTGGTTAAACTCCACACTCACCTAATGACCCCCGTTCACTTTGCCTTCTCCTCGGCCTTCATTCTAGGACTAACCGGCCTAGCATTCCATCGAACCCACCTCCTATCAGCCCTATTGTGTCTAGAAGGCATGATACTTTCCCTATTCATTGCCCTCTCCCTGTGAACTCTTCAACTAGACTCCACCAACTTCTCCGCCTCCCCCATGCTTCTTCTAGCATTTTCAGCTTGCGAAGCAAGTGCAGGGCTCGCATTACTGGTCGCCACTACCCGAACCCACGGCACCGACCGCCTACAAAGCCTAAACCTTCTCCAATGCTAAAGATTCTCATCCCCACCCTAATGCTCATCCCAACAACCTGATTATCTCCTCCCAAATGACTCTGGCCCACAACACTTGCACACAGCCTACTAATCGCCTTAATCAGCCTCAGCTGGCTAAAAAACCTATCAGAGACAGGATGAACCTTTCTCAACCCATACATAGCAACAGACCCGCTCTCAACCCCTCTTCTAATCCTCACCTGCTGGCTACTCCCCCTTATACTCCTTGCAAGCCAAAACCACACAGCCCTCGAACCAACTAACCGTCAACGAATGTACATTACCCTCCTGACCTCCTTACAAATCTTCCTCATCCTAGCCTTTAGCGCCACTGAAGTTCTCATATTTTACGTGATATTTGAGGCAACCCTAATCCCCACCCTATTCCTTATTACCCGCTGAGGAAACCAGGCAGAACGCCTCAATGCAGGCACCTACTTCCTGTTCTATACCCTAGCTGGCTCCCTCCCCCTACTCGTTGCCCTCCTCCTCCTCCAAAACAGCACAGGAACCCTCTCCCTCCTGACCCTTCAATTCTCCGACCCCACCCAACTAACAACCTTTGCCGACAAGCTCTGATGAGCGGGCTGCCTATTAGCATTTCTAGTAAAAATGCCCCTCTACGGTGTACACCTCTGACTGCCCAAAGCACACGTCGAAGCCCCAATCGCAGGCTCAATAATTCTTGCCGCCGTCCTCCTCAAGCTCGGGGGCTACGGAATGATGCGAATCCTCCCCATGCTAGAACCCCTGACCAAAGAACTAAGCTACCCCTTCATCATCTTCGCACTCTGAGGCGTAATCATGACCGGCTCAATCTGTTTACGTCAAACAGACCTAAAGTCCCTCATCGCCTATTCTTCTGTGGGCCACATAGGCCTAGTGGTTGGAGGAATTCTCATCCAAACCCCCTGAGGCTTCACAGGAGCCCTTATCCTTATAATTGCACATGGACTTACCTCCTCCGCCCTATTCTGCCTGGCCAATACAAACTACGAGCGTACCCACAGCCGAACCATGCTCCTTGCCCGAGGCCTTCAAATAGCCCTCCCACTCATAACTGCCTGATGATTCCTCGGCAGCCTCGCCAACCTGGCCCTCCCCCCACTACCTAATCTCATGGGAGAACTAATAATTATTACTTCACTATTCAGCTGATCCTGATGAACCCTCGCCCTAACAGGAGCAGGGACCCTTATTACCGCAGGCTACTCCCTCTACATATTCTTGATAACCCAACGGGGCCCACTTCCCACCCACATCGTCGCCCTAGAGCCATCCCACTCTCGAGAACATCTCTTAGTAGCCCTCCATCTGCTCCCGCTGCTTCTCCTCATCCTCAAGCCCGAACTAATCTGAGGCTGAATCGCTTGTAGATATAGTTTAACAAAAACATTAGATTGTGATTCTAAAAATGAAGGTTAAACCCCTCCTGTCTACCGAGAGAGGCATGCCAGCAACGAAGACTGCTAATCTTCGCCACCTTGGTTGAACCCCAAGGCTCACTCGAACCGCTTCTAAAGGATAACAGCTCATCCGTTGGTCTTAGGAACCAAAAACTCTTGGTGCAAATCCAAGTAGCAGCTATGCACACTACCCCCCTAGTGATATCTTCCAGCCTAATCATCATCTTCATTCTCCTAGCCTGCCCCATCCTTTCGACCCTTAACCCCCAGCCCCAAGACCCACACTGAGCCCTCTCCCAAGTTAAAACAGCAGTAAAACTGGCTTTCTTCACAAGCCTCTTGCCCCTCTTCCTATTCCTCTGCGAAGGCGCAGAAACAATTATTACCACCTGAACCTGAACAAACACACAAACCTTTGACATTAACATCAGCCTTAAGTTTGACCTCTACTCAATCATCTTCACCCCTGTTGCCCTTTACGTCACCTGATCAATTCTTGAATTCGCCTCCTGATACATGCACTCAGACCCCTATATAAACCGATTTTTTAAATACCTTCTCACCTTTCTCATCGCCATAATTATCCTCGTCACAGCAAATAACATATTTCAACTATTTATTGGATGAGAGGGTGTGGGAATCATGTCATTCCTCCTCATCGGCTGATGGTACGGCCGAACAGACGCCAATACCGCGGCCCTACAAGCCGTCCTCTACAACCGGGTTGGAGATATCGGACTAATCTTCGCCATAGCCTGAATAGCCATCAACCTTAACTCGTGAGAGCTACAACAAATTTTCACAACAACGAAAGATCAAGACCTCACTCTCCCCCTCCTAGGCCTGATCCTTGCCGCAACTGGTAAATCAGCCCAATTCGGACTTCATCCATGACTTCCCTCTGCTATAGAAGGCCCCACCCCAGTTTCCGCCCTGCTGCATTCCAGCACTATGGTCGTTGCAGGAATCTTCCTTCTTGTCCGAATGAGCCCCCTTTTAGAAAATAACCAAACAGCTCTCACCACCTGCCTCTGCCTAGGAGCCCTAACCACCCTATTTACCGCCACCTGCGCCCTCACCCAAAATGATATTAAAAAAATCGTTGCCTTCTCAACATCGAGCCAACTAGGACTTATGATAGTCACTATTGGCCTCAACCAACCCCAACTCGCCTTCCTCCACATTTGTACCCACGCCTTTTTCAAGGCAATGCTCTTCCTTTGCTCCGGTTCAATCATCCACAGCCTTAATGATGAACAAGACATCCGAAAAATAGGAGGCCTACATCACCTCACCCCATTCACCTCCTCCTGCCTAACCCTCGGCAGCCTTGCCCTCACCGGCACACCCTTCCTGGCAGGCTTTTTCTCTAAAGACGCCATCATCGAGGCACTAAACACATCCTATCTCAACGCCTGGGCCCTTACCCTTACTCTTCTAGCCACCTCCTTCACAGCCATTTACAGTCTTCGGGTTATTTTCTTCGTATCCATAGGCCACCCCCGATTCAACACACTCTCCCCCATCAATGAAAACAACCCGGCAGTTATTAACCCCATCAAACGCCTAGCCTGAGGAAGCATCATCGCAGGTCTTCTAATTACCTCAAACATGACCCCCTTAAAAACACCCATCATGACTATATCCCCCCTCCTAAAACTAGCCGCCCTCATCGTCACAATCCTCGGCCTACTCCTAGCACTAGACCTAGCCTCCTTGACAACCAAACAACTTAAACCTACCCCAAAATTAACACCCCACCACTTCTCCAACATGCTCGGCTTCTTCCCAACCGTCATCCACCGTCTCCTCCCCAAACTAAACTTAACCCTGGGCCAAACAATTGCCAGCCAAATAGTAGACCTAACCTGACTAGAAAAAACAGGCCCCAAAGCCCTAACCTCCCTCAACATGCCACTTGTTACTATAACAAGCAACGCCCAACAAGGCATGGTCAAGACATACCTAGCTTTCTTCCTCCTAACACTAGCCCTCGCCACCCTAGCACTCATCTTTTAAACTGCCCGAAGGGCCCCCCGACTCAACCCCCGCGTTAACTCAAGCACCACAAATAATGTCAAAAGCAACACCCACGCACCAACTACCAGCATCCCCCCTCCCCCCGAATACATCAACGCAACACCGCCCGAATCCCCCCGCAACACCGATAACTCCCCCAACTCATCTACTGGCACCCAAGAAGTCTCATATCACCCCCCTCAAAAGAGACCTGAAATCAAAACCACTCCCGCTAAGTACGCAAAGACATATACTACGACAGAGCGACTCCCCCAAGTCTCCGGATAAGGCTCTGCAGCAAGAGCTGCTGAATACGCAAATACTACTAACATCCCTCCTAAGTAGATCAAAAACAAGACCAAAGACAAAAAATGACCCCCATGCCCCGCCAAAACACCACACCCCAACCCCGCTACCACAACCAACCCTAAGGCAGCAAAATAAGGAGAAGGATTTGAAGCAACCGCAACCAACCCCAAAACTAACCCAAATAAAAATAAAGACATCATATAAGTCATAGTTTCTGCCAGGACTCTAACCAGGACTAATGGCTTGAAAAACCACCGTTGTTTTTCAACTACAAAAACCCCAATGGCAAGCCTACGAAAAACTCACCCGCTCTTAAAAATCGCAAACGACGCACTAATCGATCTCCCCGCCCCCTCTAATATTTCAGCCTGATGAAACTTCGGCTCTCTTCTCGGCCTTTGCCTAATTATCCAAATCCTTACAGGCCTATTCCTTGCAATGCACTACACATCCGACGTCTCTATAGCCTTCTCATCCGTAGCCCACATCTGCCGAGACGTAAACTACGGGTGACTTATCCGAAACCTCCACGCCAACGGCGCCTCCTTCTTCTTCATTTGCCTCTACCTCCACATTGGACGAGGACTCTACTATGGCTCCTACCTTTACAAAGAGACATGAAACATTGGGGTCGTACTTTTCCTTCTAGTAATAATGACTGCTTTCGTCGGCTATGTACTTCCCTGAGGACAAATGTCATTCTGAGGTGCCACCGTTATTACAAACCTCCTTTCCGCCGTACCCTACGTGGGCAATACACTCGTCCAATGAATCTGAGGCGGGTTTTCAGTAGACAATGCCACCCTAACCCGTTTCTTCGCCTTCCACTTCCTTCTGCCTTTTGTCATTCTAGCAATTACCCTCATCCACCTTCTCTTCTTGCATGAAACGGGCTCAAACAACCCGCTCGGCCTAAACTCCGACGCAGACAAAATCCCGTTCCACCCCTACTTCGTCTACAAAGACCTACTAGGCTTCGCAGCCCTCATCATCGCCCTCACAACTCTCGCCCTCTTCTCCCCCAACCTCTTAGGAGACCCCGACAACTTCACCCCAGCCAACCCCCTCGTCACCCCGCCCCATATCAAACCAGAATGATACTTCCTCTTTGCCTACGCCATTCTCCGCTCAATCCCTAACAAGCTTGGAGGCGTTCTCGCCTTACTAGCCTCCATCCTCGTCCTAATAGTAGTTCCCATTCTCCACACGTCCAAACAACGAGCACTAACATTCCGACCCTTCACCCAATTCCTCTTCTGAACCCTTGTTGCAGATGTACTTATCTTAACTTGAATTGGAGGCATGCCCGTAGAACACCCTTTTATTATCATTGGCCAAGTTGCGTCCGTACTATACTTCTCCATCTTCCTCATTCTTTTCCCATTAGCAGGTTGACTAGAGAACAAAATCCTTAAATGAAACTGCACTAGTAGCTCAGACTCAGAGCGCCGGTCTTGTAAACCGGACGTCGGGGGTTAAATTCCCCCCTACTGCTAATCAAAGAGGAGGGAGTCTAACCCCCGCCACTAATTCCCAAAACTAGTATTCTAAATTAAACTACTCTCTGTACATGTATGTATATACACCATACAATTATATTAACCATATCAATAGTATTAGTACATATATATGTTTAATCAACATTTCTCGAATGTCCTCATTCATTCATCAACAATAATAAAAGACTTACATAAAGCATCCTCTAGAATTAAAGAACAATCTTTTATATAAATGCTGGCGAAACTTAAGGTTCTAACAGTATCGTCCATAAGTCTAGATATACCACGGACTCAACATCCCGTCAAGAAGAAAGCAACCGATGTAGTAAGAACCGACCATCAGTTGATTTCTAAATGAATACGGTTATTGAAGGTGAGGGACAATAATTGTGGGGGTTTCACAATATGAATTATTCCTGGCATTTGGTTCCTATTTCAGGGCCATGACTAGAAGAACCCCATAACTTGTCGAAAGCTTGCATAAGTTAATGGTGGTAATACATAAGCGGGAGCTCCCCCCATGCCGAGCGTTCTTTCTAGAGGGTTACTGGTATTTTTTTTCTCTTTTCCTTTTCACTTGCATTTCACAGTGCATACTAAAGCATGAAAACAAGGTAGAACATACACTCTGTATGAGTGATAGTACTGCATGGTGCTAGTCATTACTTAAGAATAACATATTTAGACGTCTAGGACATAAATACAGCTTGTTTACCTGAGAAGTGCTTAATAGTGCCCCGGGTTTTTGCGCGTTAAACCCCCCCTTCCCCCCCACTACCCCTGGGATCTCTGATACTCCCGCTAAACCCCCGAAAGCAGGAAAACCCCTGGTAATGTATTTCCAACCCTATTTGCATTTATTTGTATTATTATAATAATGCATAT